TACAAATGGGGGTGAAGACCCTGTTATAAATAACATGATTCATGGTTGGATTGATAGTGACAGCTCTAATAATATTGATCCTTTATTTGGTGTCAGCAACATTCGGAGTTTGATCTGTGATGACACTTTTTTAGTTAAGGATAGTAATGGTGAAAATTTTTCCATATATTTGGATATTGAAAATTTTATTTTTGAGGTTGAAGACGATCGTTCTTTTTTGAGTGAATTGGGCGGTTTTTTTTCTAGTTGCCTAAATTATAGTTATCCGAATGATGGACCTAAGAGTGACAATCACTACTACAATCGTTACATGTATGATACTCAATATAGTTGGAATAATCACATTACTAGTTGCATTGAGAGTTATCTTCGTTCTGAAATCCATATTGATAGTTACATTTCAAGCGGTAGTGACAATTACAGTAAGAATTACATTTATAGTTACATTTGTAGTGAAAGCGTAAATAGTATTGACAGTGATAGTTTCATCAGTATACAAACTAGCGCAAGTGGAAGTGATCTCGATATAAGTAAAAAATACAGGAATTTGTGGGTTCAATGCGAAAATTGTTATGGATTAAATTATAAGAAATTTTTTAGGTTAAAACGGAATATTTGTGAACAATGTGGATATCATTTGAAAATGAGTAGTTCAGAAAGAATCGAACTTTTGATTGATCCAGGCACTTGGGATGCTATGGATGAGGACATGGTTTCGGTGGACCCCATTGAATTTCATTCGGAGCAGGAGCCTTATAAAGATCGTATTGATTCTTATCAAAAAAAGACAGGGTTAACTGAGGCTGTTCAAACAGGCATAGGTCAATTAAACGGTATTTCCATCGCAATTGGGATTATGGATTTTCAGTTTATGGGGGGCAGTATGGGATCCGTAGTAGGCGAGAAAATCACCCGTTTGATCGAATATGCTACTAATAGATCTCTACCCCTTATTATAGTGTGTGCTTCGGGGGGAGCCCGCATGCAAGAAGGAAGTTTGAGCTTGATGCAAATGGCTAAAATATCTTCAGCTTTATATGATTATCAATCAAATAAAAAGTTATTCTACGTATCAATCCTTACATCTCCTACAACCGGTGGGGTGACTGCCAGTTTTGGTATGTTAGGAGATATCATTATTGCCGAACCTAATGCTTACATTGCATTTGCAGGTAAAAGAGTAATTGAACAAACATTGAATAAGACAGTACCTGATGGGTCACAAGAAGCTGAGTATTTATTCCATAAGGGCTTATTCGACCCAATCGTACCACGTAATCCTTTAAAGGGTGTTCTGAGTGAGTTATTTCAGCTTCACGGTTTCTGCCCTTTGAATCAAAATTGAATCAAGTAGATCATTTAATTCTGTTTTTTTTATTTGAAGTTTACAAGTATTTAGTTTCCATTTTATTTAGTTTATGGTAATCAAAGTGAAAATAAAAAATAATAAGCACGGAGTTTTACTTGAGGTTATAAAATACAATTGTATAACGGATCATAAGTTGTTGATAATCACTTTTCTTATTTGCTACAGATCCATTTTATTTCTACCTATATAATGCATGATTAGTAATCGGGAAGGCTCTATCAATAGGATAAAAGAGTTAATTTTTCTCCTAAATTAGGAAAAATTCATGTTATTTTATTACATTACGTATTTATTATAGATATAATTATTCTCCAAGTAAGAACCTTTTTTGGTATTTATTAGAAGATAAGTATAAGAGAACAATAATAATAAATATATATTATATAAAAGTGAATAGGTACACTTATTTAGTTCTACGTTTCTTGTACCTATTATTATATACTGATAAGAGATATACTTATCATAAGATATCTTTATAACAGGTACAAAATATTAAATCGAGGTATCCATTCTATGACAACTTTCAACTTACCCTCTTTTTTTGTGCCTTTAGTGGGTCTAGTATTTCCAGCAATTGCAATGGCTTCCCTATCTCTTCATGTTCAAAAAAACAAGATTATCTAGATTCGACGGGACCCAATCTCGTTCATTTTTTTTTTTTCAAGACTCGGACTTGGGTCATAATACAGATATCTATATCTATTTAAATTTATCTATCTATTTAGTGGACATAGGATACAACATGTGGATTCTTCCGAACACAAATGAAAGAGCTATTATGCGCGTGGAAACATCATGGGATGATATATGGGGATAAATAGATTATATATTCAAAAGGGGGTCCGCAGATGTATGAAATGGAAAGTCAAAATATCTCTATGTATGTAGATATCTATAGTGGGATTATATGAGGGGGATCCTTTTTTATATCTAAGCGATTCGATGAATTACTCCTAATGGTTCACATCATAATAAGAGTGCTAGTTGATAAGAGTTGCTTCAGGAACAAAAAAAGAAAGTCAAATTTTGGTTATTCTCTAAATTTCAATAAAATTAAACAACTGGATCTAGTATGAACTGGCGATCAGAACATATATGGATAGAACTTATAATGGGGTCTCGAAAAACAAGTAATTTATGTTGGGCCTGTATCCTTTTTTTAGGTTCACTGGGATTCTTATTGGTTGGAACTTCTAGTTACCTTGGTAGGAATCTGATATCCTTATTTCCTTCTCAGCAAATCCTTTTTTTCCCACAAGGGATCGTGATGTCTTTCTATGGGATCGCGGGTATGTTCATTAGCTCCTATTTGTGGTGCACAATTTCGTGGAATGTGGGTAGTGGTTATGATAGATTCGATAGAAAAAAAGGAATAGTGTGTATTTTTCGTTGGGGATTCCCTGGAAGAAATCGTCGAATCTTTCTTCGATTCCTTATGAGAGATATTCAGTCGATTAGAATAGAGGTTAAAGAAGGTATTTATTCCCGGCGTGTACTTTATATGGAAATCCGAGGCCAGGGTGCCATTCCTTTGACTCGTACTGATGAGAATTTGACTCCACGAGAAATTGAACAAAAGGCTGCGGAATTGGCCTATTTTTTGCGCGTACCAATTGAAGTATTTTGAAATGAATTGAAGAATGAATGCTTTCGCAGCATTGAGTTCTGTTTTGTTTTTTCAGGTCGCTCATTCGAGCAAAAGCAGACGCGTGTGAAACAACCAGAAAACAGAAAACAAAGCGCTTTTTCCACCAAAAGTTTTTGATGGATTGTATATGGAAATCAACTCCATTTTTTCATACTCGTAACAAGTATACTAAGTATGGATTCATCATATATATCCGAAAAACTAAGACTATATATACTTCATATTTTTGGGGTCCAATATTTTTTAATTGATATGTTAGATATAGATGGATCATATCTTGTAATTCAATTCTGTTTTTGTTTTGTCTCGAAATTCGAAAAATATGCATTTCTTGACTTGAAGTGGCTCGTTAGGGCATTCAGCGAAAGGATACAATTGCTTCGAATGAAGACATAATAAAAAAAATATTGTTTCCAGATCTAAGGATTAGCCCTTTAATAATTAATTTTATTAAAATTAAATAAAGGGGTCTGTGGATTCAATACCCTGTTTGTTATAGAACTCATGTTTCATGGAAATATCAGATTGGATAGAATCGAGGAATGAGGTGGTTTCATTAACAATTCACAGATTCAAAATGCCAAAAAAGAAAGCATTCAACCCCCTTCTATATCTTACATCTATAGTTTTTTTGCCCTGGTGGATTTCTTTCTCATTTAATAAAAGTATGGAATCTTTGGTTACTAATTGGTGGAATGCTGGGCAATCCGAAGTTTTTTTGAATGATATTCAAGAAAAGAACGTTCTGGAAAAATTCATAGAATTAGAAGAACTCTTCCTTTTGGACGAAATGATAAAGGAGTACCCCGATACACATATACAAAAGCTTCATATAGGAATACACAAAGAAACGATCCAATTGGTCAAAATGTACAATGAGGATCATATCCATACCATTTTACATTTTTCGACAAATATAATAAGCTTCGCTATTCTAAGTGGTTATTCTATTCTGGGTAATGAAGAACTTGGTATTATTAATTCTTGGGTTCGGAAATTTATCTATAACTTAAGCGACACAATAAAAGCTTTTTCTATTCTTTTATTAACGGATTTATGTATTGGATTCCACTCGCCTCATGGTTGGGAACTAATGATTGGTTCTGTCTACAAGGATTTTGGATTTTATCATAATAATCAAATTATATCTGGTCTTGTTTCCACCTTTCCAGTCATTCTAGATACAATTTTAAAATATTGGATCTTCCGTTATTTAAATCGTGTATCTCCGTCACTTGTAGTCATTTATCATTCAATGAATGACTAAAAATGATCTACTGATATAAATCTAATCATAATGTTTTTTTTACTTCGTACATAAACAAACCATTCAAAATGTTACTTATTTTTTAAGTTTCTACCGATCCGGGAAATGACTCCTGGATCCCAGTAAAATAGCAGAATCGTGGATAGGGAACTCTACTAGCAACCTACCCAATTTATTGTAGAAATTTTCGGGATCAATGATTGGACCATGCAAAATAGAAATATCTTTTCTTGGATAAAGGAACAGATGACTCGATCCATTTTCGTATCGGTCATTATATTTATATATGTAATAACTTGGACATCTATTTCACACGCATATCCCATTTTTGCACAACAGGGTTATGAGAATCCACGAGAAGCTACTGGGCGTATTGTATGCGCCAATTGTCATTTAGCCAATAAGCCCGTGGATATTGAGGTTCCACAAGCGGTACTTCCGGATACTGTATTTGAAGCAGTTGTTAGAATTCCCTATGATATCCAACTGAAACAGGTTCTTTCTAATGGGAAACGGGGATCTTTGAATGTGGGGGCTGTTCTTATTTTACCTGAAGGATTCGAATTAGCCCCCTCCGATCGTATTTCTCCGGAAATGAAAGAAAAGATGGGCAATCTTTCTTTTCAGAGTTATCGTCCTACTAAAAAAAATATTCTTGTAATAGGTCCTGTTCCTGGTCAAAAATATAGTGAAATCACCTTTCCTATTTTGTCTCC